TTATTGGAATATGAAATCCAACCCTGGAAATACAGGATCCCCATTTTTTTTACTACCCGAAGCTTTGATACATTTCGAAATCGAGAGATGTCCACCGGGGGAGGCTCTATCAGACAACAATTAGCCAATCTAGATTTACGAATTATTATAGATTCTTCATTGGTAGAATGGAAAGAATTGGAGGAAGAGGAACCCACAGGGAATGAATGGGAAGATCGGAAAGTTGGAAGAAGAAAAGATTTTTTGCTTAGACGCATGGAATTGGCTAAGCATTTTATTCGAACAAATATAGAACCAAAATGGATGGTTTTGTGTCTATTACCAGTTCTTCCTCCTGAGTTGAGACCAATCTATCATATAGATGAGGATAAACTAGTGACCTCGGATATTAATGAAATCTATAGAAGAATTATCTATCGGAATAATACTCTTACAGATCTATTAACAACAAGTATAGCTACGCCAGAAGAATTAATAATATCTCAGGAAAAATTGCTACAAGAAGCCGTGGATGCACTTCTTGATAATGGAATTTGTGGACAACCAATGAGGGATGATCATAATAGAGTTTACAAGTCGCTTTCAGATGTAATTGAAGGCAAAGAAGGAAGAGTTCGCGAGACTCTGCTTGGTAAACGGGTCGATTATTCAGGACGGTCAGTCATTGTCGTCGGCCCTTCACTTTCATTACATCGATGTGGATTGCCTCGGGAAATAGCAATAGAACTTTTCCAGGCATTTGTAATTCGCGACCTAATTAGAAAACATCTTGCTTCGAACATCGGAGTTGCTAAGAGTCAAATTCGGAAAAAAAAACCGATTGTATGGGAAATACTTCAGGAAATTCTGGATGACCATCCTGTATTGTTGAATAGAGCGCCTACTCTGCATAGATTAGGCATACAGGCATTCCTCCCTATTTTAGTGGAGGGGCGTGCTATTTGTTTACATCCATTAGTTTGTAAGGGCTTCAATGCAGACTTTGACGGGGATCAAATGGCTGTTCATGTGCCTTTATCTTTGGAAGCTCAAGCAGAGGCACGTTTACTTATGTTTTCTCATATGAATCTTTTGTCTCCAACTATTGGAGATCCCATTTCTGCACCAACTCAAGATATGCTTAGTGGACTCTATGTCTTAACGAGTGGAAATCGTCGGGGTATTTGTGTAAATAGGTATAATCCATGTAATCGCAGAAACTATCAAAATGAAGATAATAAGTATACAAAAATAAAAGAACCCTTTTTTTGTAATGCCTATGATGCAATTGGAGCTTATCGGCAAAAACGAATCAATTTAGGTAGTCCTTTGTGGCTGCGGTGGCGACTAGATCAACGCGTTATTGCTGCAAGAGAAACTCCCATCGAAATTCACTATGAATCTTTGGGGACCTATTATGAGATTTATGGACACTATCTAATAGTAAGAAGTATAAAAAAAGAAATTCTTTATATATATATTCGAACCACTCTTGGTCATATTTCTCTTTATCGAGAAATAGAAGAAGCCATACAAGGGTTTTGGCAGGGCTGTTGTAATTCTATGCTACCAGCGGGAATTCGAGTCTCACCGGGTTAACTAGGACTAGAATTGCGGAATTTCTACGTGAATCAAGATCTATAAAAGGAAGTTTTCCAATCACTGACTCAAACCCATTGTCAAATTCTACTCAGCGCAATATGGAGGTACTGATGGCAGAACGACCCACTCAGGTCTTTCACAATAAAGTGATAGACGGAACTGCCATGAAACGACTTATTAGTCGATTTATTGATCACTATGGAATAGGATATACATCACATATCCTGGATCAAGTAAAGACTCTGGGTTTCCGACAAGCTACCGCCGCATCCATTTCATTAGGAATTGATGATCTTTTAACAATACCTTCTAAAAGATGGCTAGTTCAAGACGCTGAACAACAAAGTTTTATTTTGGAAAAACACCATCATTATGGGAATGTACACGCGGTAGAAAAATTACGTCAATCGATCGAGATCTGGTATGCCACAAGTGAATATTTGCGACAAGAAATGAATCCTAATTTTCGGATGACCGATCCTTTTAATCCAGTGCATATAATGTCTTTTTCGGGAGCCAGAGGAAATGCCTCTCAGGTACATCAATTAGTAGGTATGAGAGGATTAATGTCGGATCCCCAAGGACAAATGATTGATTTACCCATTCAAAGCAATTTACGTGAAGGACTCTCTTTAACAGAATATATTATTTCTTGCTACGGAGCCCGTAAAGGAGTTGTGGATACCGCTATTCGAACATCAGATGCAGGATATCTCACGCGCAGACTTGTTGAAGTAGTTCAACACATTGTTGTACGTCGAACAGATTGTGGCACCGTCCGAGGTATTTCTGTAAGTCCTCGAAATGGAATGATGGCGGACAGGATTTTTATCCAAACATTAATTGGGCGTGTATTAGCAGATCATATATATATAGGTTCGCGATGCATTGCTACTAGAAATCAAGATATTGGGGTTGGGCTTGTCAATAGATTCATAACTTTTAGAGCACAACCCATCTCTATTCGAACCCCCTTTACTTGTAGGAGTACATCTTGGATTTGTCAATTATGTTATGGCCGGAGTCCAGCTCATGATGACCTGGTCGAATTGGGAGAAGCTGTAGGTATTATTGCAGGTCAATCGATTGGAGAACCGGGCACTCAATTAACATTAAGAACTTTTCATACCGGCGGGGTATTCACAGGGGGTACTGCAGAACACGTGCGAGCCCCTTCTAATGGAAAAATAAAATTCAATGAGGATTTGGTTCATCCGACACGTACACGTCATGGACATCCTGCTTTTCTATGTTCTAGAGACTTGTATGTAACTATTGAGAGTGAAGATATTATACACAATGTGTGTATTCCGCCCAAAAGTTTTCTCTTAGTTCAAAACGATCAATATGTAGAATCAGAACAAATCATTGCTGAGATTCGCGCGAGAACATCCACTTTGAATTTGAAAGAGAAGGTTCGAAAACATATTTATTCTGACTCAGAAGGTGAAATGCACTGGAATACCGATGTGTACCATGCACCTGAATTCACATATGGTAATATTCATCTCTTACCAAAAACAAGTCATTTATGGATATTATTAGGGGAGCCCTGGAAATCCAGTCTAGGCCCCTGTTCGATCCACAAGGATCAAGATCAAATGAACGCTTATTCTCTTTCTGTTAAGCGAAGATATATTTCTAACCCCTCAGTAACTAATAATCAAGTGAGACACAAATTTTTTAGTTCGTATTTTTATGGTAAAAATCAAAAAGGAGATAGGATTCCTGATTATTCAGAACTTAATCGAATGACATGTATTGGTCGTTGTAATCTTAGATATCCGGCCATTCTCGAGGGGAATTCTTATTTATTGGCAAAGAGGCGAAGAAATAGAGTCATCATCCCACTCGAATCAATTCAAGAAGGCGAGAACCAACTAATACCTTCTTCAGGTATCTCAATTGAAATCCCCAGAAATGGTATTCTCCGTAGAAATAGTATTCTTGCTTATTTCGATGATCCTCGCTATATCAGAAAGAGCTCGGGACTTACTAAATATGAGACCAGAGAACTGAATTCAATCGTCAACGAAGAGGATTTGATTGAGTATCGAGGAGTCAAGGTATTTTGGCCAAAATACCAAAAGGAAGTCAATCCTTTTTTTTTTATTCCCGTGGAAGTCCACATTTTGTCCGAATCTTCTTCCATAATGGTACGGCACAATAGTATTATTGGGGTAGATACACAAATCACTTTAAATAGAAGAAGTCGGGTAGGCGGATTGGTCCGAGTGAAGAAAAAAGCAGAAAAAATTAAACTGATAATATTTTCTGGAGATATCCATTTTCCTGGAAAGACAAATAAGGCATTCCGATTGATACCACCAGGAGGGGGAAAACAAAATTCCAAAGAATACAAAAAATTAAAAAATTGGCTATATATCCAACGAATGAAACTTTCCAGGTATGAAAAAAAATATTTTGTTTTGGTTCAACCCGTAGTCCCATATAAAAAAACGGATGGTATAAATTTAGGAAGACTTTTCCCGCCGGATCTCTTGCAGGAAAGTGATAATCTACAACTTCGAGTTGTCAATTATATCCTTTATTACGACCCAATTCTTGAAATTTGGGACACAAGTATTCAATTAGTTCGGACTTGTTTAGTGTTGAATTGGGACCAAGACAAAAAGATTGAAAAGGCCTGTGCTTCCTTTGTTGAAATAAGGACAAATGGTTTGATTAGAGATTTTCTAAGAATCGACTTAGCAAAGTCACCTATTTCGTATACCGGAAAAAGGAACGATCTATCGGGTTCAGGATTGATCTCTGAGAATGGATCAGATCGCGCTAATGTCAATCCATTTTCTTCCATTTATTCCTATTCCAAGGCAAGGATTCAAGAATCCCTTAATCCAAATCAAGGAACTATTCATAGGTTATTGAATCGAAATAAGGAATCTCAGTCTTTGATAATTTTGTCATCATCCAATTGTTCTCGAATAGGCCCATTCAACGATGTAAAATCTCCCAATATTATAAAAGAATTAATCAAAAAAGACCCCCTAATTCCAATTAGGAATTTGTTGGGCCCCTTAGGAACAGGCTTTCCAATTTCTAATTTTGATTTATTTTCCCATTTAATAACCCATAATCAGATCTTGGTAACTAACTATTTCCAACTTGATAATTTAAAACAGATTTTTCAAATACTTAAATATTATTTACTGGATGAAAATGGTAAAATTTATAATCCCTATTCCTGCAGTAACATCATTTTGAATCCATTAAATTTGAATTGGTATTTTCTCCATTACAATTATTGTGAAGAGACATCTACAATCGTTAGTCTTGGGCAGTTTCTTTGTGAAAATGTATGTATAGCCAAAAAAGGACCACATTTAAAATCGGGTCAAGTTATAATTCTTCAAGTTGATTCTGTGGTAATACGATCGGCTAAGCCTTATTTGGCTACT